GGAGAAATTCCATGATCTAAGCTGTGAACGAAAAAAAAACAACAACAAAATTTGACCCATAACATCTATGTCAGCTTTTCTATCTTGAATAGATTCAAGACGGCTCGCTTTATAGATGATCCCTCTATAAGAGGAAGATTAGAAAAATCTTTCTAGTTAGTTCGTTCTCTATTTCTATTGGAGAGAATCCTGAGGAAAAGTCTTCTTTTCTACCGAGCTAAACGAATATGTTGATGTCTATAGTAAACCAAAGTCATCATTTTATAGCTATTTTACTTCCATTTTCCCTCGACAAATAAAAAAAAGAAGATTTAGTTACGATTAGAATTTTTTTTACTTTCCTTATCCATGGATCTTTTACTCATACTCATTCAATTGGAAGTATTGATCCAATTCAATCAAAATTCTGTTTCGTAATTTCAGAATCCAATTTGAATTTCAATTTGGATAAAAATCACGAGAATGTGGATTTGTCCTCGAACTTGTCATTGCGAGGTAAAGGGTTAAATCCTTTTTAAGAAATGAAGTTTTTGTTCGGAATACAAAGAAAACCGAAGGACCCCTTAACTATTAAGGGATTCATATAACGAATCTCACTTTTACCACTAAACTATACCCGCTACAATGTCATTATTGTATAGAAATGGGTTTTTGTCGAACAAAAAAGAATTGTGGTGGTATCAGAAAAAATCCTGAAATTGAAAGTGTTGATGCCTTTTGTCAGGTGACTCTCATTTTTACTAAAAAGGATGATTTAAATAACCTATTCTATCTTTTTTTGCTGGAGGGGTTTGGACCGATTAGGGTTTGATAAAATAACTTCAGTTATAACATAAAAATAACTGATGGAAGAATCCACGTTTAAAAAATTTAACCCCCCTTTTTCAAGTAAAGAATTTCTCAAACAAATAAGGAGAGGATCTTTTAAATTATCCTTTTTTTTTTTTTACGTCTAGTTTCTAGTTTTAGGAATTAGTTCCAACTATATACTATATCTAGTAATCTAGTAAAAAAAAAAAGAATAGTCCCTTTTAGACTAAAGTATTTTGAAAAGGCCCGGCTAGGTACTAACCCGGCCAGGCCATGGGAATGAAAAAGCCCTTACTCTTACTTTATCAAAAAATAATGGGGTTGCGGTTAAACCGTCTTTAGACCCATATAATAAAATAATAAAGGAAAAATAAAGAAGAAATACTCTTTTCAATCCTTACCTTATACATGTTAAGTAATGTAACATAGTACTTATTCTTTTTCAACTGGAGAGATGGCTGAGTGGACTAAAGCGTCGGATTGCTAATCCGTTGTACGAGCTATTCGTACCGAGGGTTCGAATCCCTCTCTTTCCGTTTCCGTTGAATTTATCTTTTTGTTTTCTTTAATATTTATCGGAAAGGAAATACTTTTTATTTTCTTATAGTCAAATTCCTAGTTAAAGGAGTAAATTGAAAAAATTCTAAGAAAATCTTAAAATATAAAATAAAGCAAAAGAAAGGAAAAAGTCTTATCCTATTTTTTAGTCTTCTCGTCCAGGATTACGTCCTGGATCATTAGATAAGAATCCGAAGATGAAGAGAGAAACAAAGAATATAACTACTGTGTAAACGAAGAGTTTGAGAGTAAGCATTACACAATCTCCAATATCATTTTTTTTTTGTAAAAAAGAGAATAGATTCGCCATTTTTATACCCCATATTCTAACTATTTTGATACTAAGAAATGAAGCAGTTTCAAAAAAAAAATGAATTTTCATAAATTCAGTTGTAATATTTGGAAGAAGACTCTTTCATTACCAAAAGTCTCTTTAATATCCAAAACCAAAATAGTTAATTGGTGGGTAACCCACTAGAGTTTTTCACCGGAAAAGGGTCAGAATGCAGAAATGAGGTGATCCAGCTTTAGAGCAACTATTCAAATTTGCACCAAGAGCTCAGCCCTTATCAATTGTTAGTTTTTTTTTGAATAAAGCATGCATTTTTCTAGAACAGTATTATATTTAAACAGTATTATATTTAATATCTCAATTTAAACAGTATTATATTTAATATCTCAGCGAAAGCTTACAGCAGCTTGCCAAACAAAGGCTAAGAGAAAAAATAGCAGAGGTATAACTGGCATAAGATCTACAATTGGATTTAAAAAGGCGTAGGCCTCAGGTAATTTGGCAAATAAAAAATGAATCGAATAAAGGTCAGAATTAAGACAGATACCGCTCAAACTGAAGATATTAAGCATAACAAAAGTTTTTTGTTCTTGGAGATAATTGCTTTTTGATTGAGTTATTGATGGAAAATGAAGAAAGTAAAATAGACTCAAAAACTCTTCTTTTTCTTTGAACTTACCCAATAAAAAATCCTTCTATTTTCAATTCAAAATAGAAGAAATTCAAATTTCATACAATATCTTATATCTTAATTAAATTATATGTAATGATCAATCCATTTTTATATAATTCTATATCGACACGTGTTTAAAATTATCCATTCCATAGAAATTTTGGCTGGAATTGACGAACAACCACTACTAACAGTAATCTTTATTAGTGAAGAATCTAAATAGAAGTGGGGCGTGGCCAAGTGGTAAGGCAACGGGTTTTGGTCCCGCTATGCGGAGGTTCGAATCCTTCCGTCCCAGAGGATATGGATTATATGCAACTAAAGAACGCTTTTTTTCAAAACTATCATTTATTTACAATAACAGAGTAATAGCCTATTGGATAGAATTTGGTTCTTCTTTCTACTTTGTTACTAATACTAATTCTTTTATGAACCATATCTTTTTTACAAACTTAATTGAGTTCAATTCAAATGACACCTATATTTTTTATTCAGGCAGGTATAAGTAACATAAATCACACTAGTTTGAATAAAAAAAAGAAGTTGTACAGTCCTTTCATCATAGGCACATGCTCTTTGATATTCATACTGAAGATTAAGTACTTAGAAAAACTGTACCTGCCAGATCCTTTAATTTAAACGGATATATCGATTAATTAGTAAGACTTTTTCCATTCTAAACAAAAGTATTGGTAGTAATTGAATTCAATCAAGGGTATTAAGTCTTTTCAGACAAAACTTTAGTGGGGTAAAATAAAAATTAGGAACAAGAACTTAATCCGAACCCTTTTTTTATACTTAGCCTAGCTCACCTAGTGCATCTCGGAAAAAGGCCTGCTTTTTTTATGCTTCATTATCTCCATAACGAAAAGTATCCATTTTAATACCTTTATCTTTGCTACAAATCTCATTAATAAAAGATCAAGTAAATTACATACGTAACAGATGCTCTTTTGTTTGAACCCCCTTTTTAGGTATTTCTATTTTTGCTCTAATTCAAAAAAAAATTAATAATTGTAAATCTGGATAACAATTTTGAGAGGAGATGATTCGCCTATTCTAGTCACTTTATGGAAAGATTACAGAAAATTTACTTTCAAGTGGGGACTTCGGTGTATTGTTCTATTTCAGTAACAACAGTGTTTTTTTGTAACAAATGTTTGTGATCCTTTTAATTGAAATAGTTAATCCATAATTAAGTTGCCAGTTGTTTAATTTAGCGAATAGATACGGAAATCCTTTACTCATTCGATTCCTATTTCTTTAATCAGATAAAGCAATAAGGAAGAAAAATTTTCCACAGATATCACTCTTTTTATCCACTTCATAAAAACCTGGAATTTTTTTTTTTACTTAGCTATTTTCCTTAACCTATCGATGGGTGAATTAGAAAAGAACGATGGATTTTTCTATCTCAGGATAGGCTGAAAACATGTGCTATATTCAAATAATGATGTCGAAGTAGGAAATGTGTTTTCAATATTTTTCCTGTGAGTTCTCGGTACTGGAAGAGGCAGATTCATTACAAAGAACTCGTTTATTTATGTTATTTTTATTCTATTTTTATTATAGAATTCTATTCTTCTATAATTATATAAAAATAATACAATCTTTTTATACAATAAAATTTGGAATTTAAATAGGGGATTTAAGGTGAATTCTTAGTGAGGACTTCCTTCGAAAAGAATTTCGACACCCATATACACGTCAAATAGATTACTATATACGGAGTACTGACCAAACCAATGACTACTCATGATTCCATTTCTAAACTATAGGATGTTATGGTAAAACTTCGTTTGAAACGATGTGGTAGAAAGCAACGTGCGACTTGAAGGACATGATCCGCTGTGGATTCTTACATCCGTCATTTTAGATCGCAATGAAGGTGCCCTTGGCTCGACATCTTTTGTTCTGTTCTATTACTCTCAATTGTAATTCAAATAGTACATAATATGATGGAGCTCGAGTATAAAGTATTGATTGATTTCTTAGGGGCAAGAATCTAGGGTGAGTGCCAATGAATAAGTTGGAACAACTTCGTAAGTGTATCTTCAAGATATAAATCGAAAGGATCGAATTCGAACACGTTTCAAACCCGTTTTTTTCGAATTGGTAAAACTCTTTTGATCCAAAGTGTATAAAGCGGGAATCAAGCATTCGAATGATTCTTTGATATAAGAAATCATAAAAAAGGGTATGTTGCTGCCATTTTGAAATGATTAAGGATCACCGAAGTAATGTCTAAACCCACGGATTCACAGTAAAGATAAAACATCTTGGAACAAGGAAAGACTTTTTTCAATTGTCTTAATAACTAGAGAAGAATAAAAAACTTCTAAACGAGACAGAAAGAGGTTAGAGACCACTCAATAACTGAAATGCCTAAGGCCATTCTTTGAACTATTTGAGAGTTATCTAACTTGAGTTATGAGTACGAATGCCTTTTTTGTTTTTTTGAAAACAAGAGAGGGCTTTATTTTGATTCTATTTATTTAATTATTTTAGGGATCCACGTGGCATTTAAATTATAGAATTTCAAATCATTTTTTCTTGAGCCGTACGAGGGGAAAACTTCTTATAAGGTTCTGGGGGGGGTATTACATCTATCCCAATAAGCCGTTTATCGAATTGTTGCAATTGATGTTCGAGCCCGAAGAGAAGGAAGAGATCTTCGTAAAGTGGGTTTTTATGATCCGATAAGGAATCAAACCCATTTAAATGTTCCTGCTATTCTCTATTTCCTTGAAAAGGGGGCTAAACCTACAGGAACTGTTCATGATATTTCAAAGAAGGCAGGTGTTTTTAGGGAACTTTTTCTTAATCCATCCAAATTAAAGAACTAAAAAAAAAAGAGTGTGGGTATGACTCGGATCTAATCTAATTTTTTATATCTTTTCGTTACTATATCTCTTTCTTACTCTAATCAGAACCGATTTTTTATTGTTCCTCTAAAATCACATGATAAGAACGAAAATACCTTGTATTGGTATTTTGATAGAAAAATCTTCAAATGAATAGAATAGCTCAATAACTTGGATTTAGAAATAGAAAATTATGATATTCCCTTTAATTGGATGGTTTTCTTTGGAGTTCTAAAGGACGAGATTAAACTTCCTTTGTCAACTTCTATTGATTAATTAATTCCAATATATTTATATTTTTCCTATTTTCTTTTTCCATTTAGTTTTTATCTATCTATTATCTATGTAGATAATCCATGTAGTGCTAATCCAACACAAGTCCTTCTTTTTTTCTTAGTAATTTAGATTAGAATGAAATTTCTTGTCGTTTTTGTATTGTATTTTTTTCTCAACATTTATCTTGACAACAGTCTATTGAACAAATATAATTAGATCGTGGATAAAAAGAAAAGGATCCATTTATCTTCGTTCCATAGATTTAGGTTTTTCTTTCTTTCATTTTTTATTAGTTTTTAGTTCAATGTTTCGATTGTGCCATGCAATCTTTAGTTTGGTTTTGACTGGATTTATAGACTTTTTTGGCTTGGGGTTGCTAACTCAACGGTAGAGTACTCGGCTTTTAAGTGCGACTAGGATTTTTTACATATCTGGATGAAGCAAGGGATTCGTCCATACCGTCGGTAGAGTTTGTACGACCACGACTGATCCTAAATGGGAATGACTGGAAAAAATAGCATGTCGGATCAATAGAGAATTCTAAAACTATTTCATTCTTAAAAGCTTGCTCCTGATTTTAATTCTTGGAGCAAACAAAAAAAAATGAATTGAAAGTTGGGTCAGGTGAATAAATGGATAGAGCCTTTTGGCTCCAATTGTAGGGAAATAAAAAGCTACGTGCTTATGTTCGTAATTTGAACGACTACCCGATCTAATTATACGTTAAAAATATATTAGTGCCTGCTACGGGAAAGGCTGCGCCCATGAATGTATTATCCATTAAAAAAAATCCTAACTATTCTCCCTTTTAGAGTGGAGATGACTGTGTAAAAGAAGCCGTATATTGATAAATATCCATTTTCCAAAATCAAAAGAGCGATTAAGTTGAAAAAATAAAGGATTTCTAACCACCTTCTTATCCTATAATGAATCTAAATTTTTTATATGGAAAAGAGAGGATAGAGAGTCCGTTGATGAGTTTACTTATCTCCGAGGTGTTTCTTTTTTATATTCCTCTAATACCTTGTTTTGACTGTATCGCACTATGTATCATTTGATAATCCAAGAAATCCATTATCTTTTATTCAAATTGAATTTCCATTTTAAATGGAGGAAGTTAAAGGATCTTTAGACCTCGATAAATCTCGTCAACATGACTTCCTATATCCACTTATCTTTCAAGAGTATATTTCTGCATTTGCTCATGATCATAGGCCCGTTTTGTTGGAAAATGGGGATTATGACAAAAAGTTGAGTTTTCTACTTCTTAAACGTTTAATTAATCGAATGTATCAACAGAACCATTTAGCTCTTTTTACTAATATTAATGGTTCTAACCAAAATGCATTTTTGGGGCACAATAAAAATTTGTATTCTCAAATGCTATCAGAAGGTTTTTCAGTAATTATAGAAATTTTATTTTCCCTACGACTAGAATCTTCTTTCGAAAGAAAAGAAATAGTAAAATTTAAAAATTTACGCTCAATTCATTCTTTATTTCCTTTTTTAGAAGATCAATTGGTACATTTAACTTATGTGTCAGATATAGAAATAACCCCTCCCATCCATCTTGAAATATTGGTTCAAACCCTCCGCTACTGGGTGAAAGATGCTTCTTCGTTACATTTAGTACGCTTCTTTCTTTACAAGTATGATAATTGGAATAGCCTTATTACACTAAAGAAGTCCATTTCCATTTTTTTAAAAAGGAATCAAAAATGCTTCTTGTTCCTCTATAATTCTTATGTATGTGAATCCGAATACATCCTCGGTTTTCTTCGTAACCGGTCGTTTTATTTACGATCAACATCGTTTGGACTCTTTTTTGAGCGAATCCATTTCTATGGAAAAATAAAAAAACCTTTTGTAGAAGTCTTTTCTATTCAAACCAAGCTAGGGTTGTTCAAGGATCCTTTTATTCATTATGTTAGGTATCAAGGAAAAGCCTTTTTGGGCTCAAAAGGCACGCCTCTCCTAATGAGTAAATGGAAATATTACCTTATCAATTTATGGCAATGTCATTTTTA